AATTTGTTCGTGGTAAAGACAAGATACGCTTGGACCAAAAAAACCAGTGCCAAAAAATCAAATATTTTTTGGCACTGGTTTTGGCGGTAAAAAAAAAAAATGGACTCGGGTTTCTGTAACGTATTAATAAGCTATACCCATGCTGCGGGTTGTTTCATGCCATAAATAAACTCGAACACTCAAGAAATCTGTTGGGCAGGCGGATTCACATCTCTTACAACCGACACAATCCTCCGTTCTTGGAGCAGATGCTATTTGTTTGGCTTTACATCCATCCCAGGGTATCATTTCTAATACATCCGTGGGACAGGCTCGGACACATTGAGTACACCCGATACATGTATCATAAATCTTTACTGAATGCGACATTGGATCTATCCATTTTTGAACGTGATAAAGTTTCAATCTAGTAAATTGATAAATGAATTATATATTTAAATACTAGTACTAGATGAATCGATGAGTTCCTCGAGTTTTTTTATTAATCTACTTCTGGATTGACAGTGCCAAACTACTTTGATTTATTATCTTTACTTTATTTTGTGATAACACGATCATACCTTACGTGGCAGACATGCTAATTTGAATTAATTTTTGAAATTTTAATTGATGAAAATTCTAATTTATTTTATATTATAAAAAAGTATTACTTATTCAACAAATTAGATTGATTTATACGAGTTGATTTTCTGTTACGATAAATTGATGAAACAATAGCGAGTCCAATAGCAGCTTCAGCAGCTGCAATAGCTATAACAAAAATGGAGAAAATGGCTCCTTTTAATTGACGACTATCAAAAAAATCAGAAAATGTTACAAAATTGAGATTAACGGCATTTAATATAAGCTCAAGACACATAAGCGCCCTAACCATATTTCGACTTGTAATCAATCCATATAGACCGACAGAAAATAAAAAGGCACTCAAAACAAGTACATGTTCGAGCATCATCAACCAACTCCTTATCAATCGCGATTCATTTCAATATGAACAACATTTTAACCAATTGGATTGACTAGTAACGATAACGAGTAATAGAATAGAATATAGAATAAAGGAATATAGTGGGAATAGATCGAACTAAAAAAGAATTTCTATTTTATATACAACGTCAAATAGAAAAATAAAATGCATGTGATAGCTCATAAAAAGGTTTTTCCATTTCGTTTCGAAAGAGTATTATTGACGAGCTACAGCAATTGCGCCGATTAACGCAACTAAAAGAATTATTGAAATAAATTCAAACGGAAGAAAAAAATCTGTTGATAAATGAATCCCAATTTGTTGACTATTACTTATCAGATCTTGCTCGATAATCTGGTTTGCTTTTGCAGTCCAAATAATCCCGTACCATGACGTATCTGAAATAGTAGTAATTAGTGAAACAAAAATACTTGTACAGACCACAGAAGTTACTCCATCTCCCACGGTCCAAAGATGGAAATCTTTGGAATATTCTGAACCATTTATGAACATCACAGCAAAAATGATTAAAACATTTACGGCTCCTACGTAAATAAGGAGCTGCGCAGCGGCTACAAAATGTGAGTTCGATAGAATATAGAATAAAGATATACAAACAAAAACCAATCCCAACGAAAAGGCAGAATAAATGGGATTGGGAAGTAATACTACTCCCAGACCCCCTAATATAAGACCCAATCCCAGAAAGACTAAAAGAAAATCATGTATTAGTCCAGGTAAATCCATTATATATAAAATAAGAGATAAATAAATCAAAATCTTTCATAACTTTATTGACCCGGTCAGGAAAAAGAGGTAACTCTACTTTTTTAGACTAGTTCTTAATTAATTCTTAATTAATTATTATTAAACTAGATCAAAACGAGTTCTTAAGTTTTTATTTCAGGCAAATTTAAAATTGTTCGAATTGTGTAATCGTCAATTACTGACATTGGTAACCGACCCAAAGCAATTTGATTATAATTCAATTCGTGACGATCATAAGTAGAAAGTTCATATTCTTCAGTCATTGATAAACAATTTGTTGGACAATACTCAACGCAATTACCACAAAATATACATATTCCGAAATCAATACTGTAATTAAGCAATCGTTTCTTTCTAATATCAGTTTCCAATTTCCAATCAACAACGGGTAGATCTATAGGACATACGCGAACACATACTTCACAAGCAATGCATTTATCAAATTCAAAGTGGATTCGGCCACGGAAACGCTCGGACGTGATCAATTTTTCGTAGGGGTATTGAATAGTTACAGGTAAACGATTCGCGTGTGATAAGGTAATCATGAAACCTTGACCAATATACCTTGCGGCTCGTACTGTTTGTTGGCCATAATTCATGAACTCAGTTACCATAGGGAACATATCGTGAATATCTATAAAAAATAGGATACTTGTTTCTTTCTCTTGTTTGAGACAAGTCGTGAATATAGAAGTATTTTTTTTTTACAGTGAAAGAAGTTGGGAAGAAGTTGTTAATAATAGATTACCTAGAGAAATAGGTAAAAGA